TGGACCCGAATTCATTAGTATGGAACATTTTCTTTTCCAAGTGAAATCCCCTAGTATATGAAAGATTGAAAAAGTGCTTTCGTTGTTGTGGAATAAGAAGCCTTCGTATCTTAATGCATGTATTTAATTTATTCGGAACTATTAGAGCGGGATCCACTTTTTGGGGAATATGAGTCGAAGCAATAACAAGAATATTTCTAGTGGAACATCTTTCACAATCCCTGGATAGATAGTTCACTAATAGACTGAGGGATAAGTAATTCGACTCATTCACATCCAGATTATGAATGTTTGGAATCCATATTATGCAAGGAGACATTGCTTTTGCTAATTCGAATTGAAGGGTGATAGAAAATCGGTCTATTTCCGGCATCATATCCATAGTTAGCGCATTCATCAGAGTTAGCAGCTCCAGCTCCGTATCGAGGTCACGATCCATCTCGTCACTAGCATCAATCGCGTCACTATCATCAATATTGTCACTATCATCAATATCGATATCCTCAATAAAAAAACCTTTAGGCTTGTTATCCAGGAACTTGTTCAGAAATACCAAAGGAACATAGGAGTTTGTCGCTAGGTATTTGACCAAATAGGAGCGTCCAGTTCCTATAGAACCTATCACTAAAATACCCCTAGAGGGGGATAGGGCTAAGCGGAGCGAAAAGGGTTTTTTATGAGACGGGAAATGAAAACTAGTAGCCCCACACGAGGTTTGTGAATAAGTGATTGTCTGATAATGAGCAAGGAATATCCGTCTTTCTGCTAAACAGGATGTATTGAACTCATAATTCATTAGACACTTTTTATGAATGTCAACTAAATATCGTAAGTAAATTGCTCCCGGGTGTTCAATCATTTGATAACCAGAGTCGTTCTTTGATAAATGATCACTAGATAAATAATCACTATGAGTCAGACTCAATAGAATTTGATCAATCCCTTTTTCTGTCGTTAAGGTGGAGAACTGAACCAAAAATTCTCTTTCTTCATCATCAATCGAATCACTGTTCGTGACCCAGGATTCAATTTTATCATCAATCCAATCACTGTTCACGTTTTTTCTTTTTCTTATCAATGAATAGATCTCTTTACTTGTATGGCTTAGATGTCTCGTATTTCTCGAAAAAGTGATTCGATTGGTGGGATTTGGTATGAGACTTATGAGATCGATGAGATTGATATTCAAATATTTCTTCTTAGAACGGATTGATTTGACCCCATAAGCGGGATCACCACCCAATAGCATGTTGCCGCCAGAAACAGAACCCCGGATTTCTTCTAGAGAATCTCCTAATTGTTCCAGAGCAACTAGAAAGAGATTCTTTAACCAGAAAGAATTCAGTTCAGATGTAGGATACCTATCCAGAAGTTTTCGCAACTCAATCATGTATGGTGGAATCATCAAAGATTTGACCTTTTCGAACTCTGTCTGTAACTCACTAGAGGCTCGGGAAACAAAGAGAAGATGTGTACGAACGAGATATCCAACAACAAGAAGAAGGAAAAGGATTGAATAGAGGAACTCATGAACATTTGGCAATCTCAGATGTGTTGATATCAATGGTGACTCATTATTTCGATGAATCATTTCTTCGAACATAAGAAAATTATGTAAACACTTTCTCGAAATCTCGCTTATCAGATTCCATTGTGGAAGACACCCTTTTTTCTGAAGAATTCGCCATGATATATCTGATCCATACATAATATCATGAAAAATGGATACAAATTTTGGACTGTTACTTAGTATCGGCAATAGGTCTGAAAAAGTATCTAAAAAGAAAAAATTTAGATATTTGTACCCTGCCGAAGTAAGGAACCATGGCATATATGTTTGGAATAGATTCCATTTTGAGAGAGTTGAAAAAGCACTATCTCGTTGAAAGGTTCTATACATCTGCCCTTTCTCAACGCATTTCTTTAGACAAAGACTCCGTTTTTTCCTATTTTCGGATGGTAAATCTTTCTCAGAACATGGAGTGTGAATCAAACTCATGTTTGAATTGAAATTGAGATACTGATGCAAGTTCTTCCCTTCTGAATCAGATAGATTCAGATCTGAAAGAGGTTGACAATAAGTTCTTTCCAAATGGACTCTTTCTCCCTCTGTTAGAGGTGTTCCAGAAATGTCTGCGATCGAATAAATAGCTCTACGAACGAATGGATCGGATCGAATTGGAAACTGGAAATATTTGTACAAGTTATACGTTTCGTCACCACTTTGTGGAAAATCCTTAGGTATGAATATGTTAGATACCTGTGACTCGATTGGTGAAATAGTCTCTCTCTCCAAAAAAGCATGTTTTTTTTTACCGCCGCACAAATCAAATATTTTGTTGCGAATGAACAAGATATTGAGGCATTGTCCATACGTAAAATCAGAATGATTGATACGCACATAAAAGGGGAATCTTTTGTTACAATAGAAGCAGAAGTGGTGTGGATTATTCAAGAATCGAAGTCGATTTGCTTTATAAAAAGAAGATATCAATGAACT